TTTATGGGGTGCCCCATCTTTTTCTGATATTTTTAAACGGATTCAATCAATGAATTGGAATGAATTAACTGATCGGTCTATTTCTTTTTTTTTAGACTATGGTTAATGGATACCTTTAGATCATGATTCTATTTAGACTATGATTCTATTTCCAGATTCCATAAAAATAGAATTGGAAAATTCTTTTCCAGTTTTAGATCTCTTAACCCCTTACCCCGGAGATTGATTAAAAATTCATAAATCATTCCATGGATTTTTCTATTTGATTGTATAGTGTATACCCGGTGTGCACACAACACAAAATGGACGGTTATTCTATTTTCATCATAGAATGATTATTCGATTCTTTCTCCTTGTTTGATCATAATTCAATTAAAACTTCTTTTCTTGAATTAGCTTAATCTCTAGGACAAATTCTTTGATCCTTCAATTTCGTTGGAATCGGAATATTTCCCTTCATTCTTATACTACTACATTTGTATGAAATCAAACCGGATTCAAATATTTCTTATTTTTGATTCCTGCCCAAAAGAAAGAATTTGAGTAAAAGATCATATCTTTTTTTTTATTAAATGAGTTTTTTTAATGAGTCTGTTTTTATGTTATTTCGTACTGTGCAATTCCTCTGTTTGTGGGATCGTTTTCTCACGAGAGGTAATCAAAAGAATTATAGAATGGATTGCTATCTATGCCTAGATCGAGGATAAATGGAAATTTTATTGATAAGACCTTTTCAATTGTAGCCAATATCTTATTACGAATAATTCCGACAACTTCAGGAGAAAAAGAGGCATTTACCTATTACAGAGATGGTGCGATTTGATTATTATTTGATTTTACTTATCTTTTCTATTTTATTTACCGCCTCCAGTCTTAGAAGAAAGACACCAGATTCGGGATATAAAATAAAAGAAAGTTTTTGAAATAAATCTACGCTTTTTGAAGGTGAAGTTTGTAAAAAAAAAACAATTCCTTCTGTCGTGTATCCCCGATTAATGCAGCCTCAGATGCTTCAATTGTTGATTCTAGTATTGAGCGAAAGGTTACACCTATGGGTTATGTATTGCAGGTCAACCCTGCTCCATTAGTACCAATAGGCGGCATAGAGGAAGAAGCACTACGCCTAGGAATCAACAACACAAAAACTTTGTTATAAATTATCCCCTTTCCTTATCGAGATCGGAACTAAGAAGAATGGTTGGGCCAACAAATATCCATCTCGTTCGTATTTTTGATACCCGTATAACCATCGAAGACTGTTGAAGTGACGAATTCCTGGAAATTAAGGGGCGTGAGAGACAAAGAAATTGTTGAAGTTAGCATTTTTTTTATCTAGTATCGACACATTTGATGTTAAGAAATGATCTTTTGCAGGAAGGTTGGCTAGAGATTTCTTGTAAAAACACTAGCCCCGTTCAGTCAATAAGGAGAATATTTCAATCTTTTTTGATTCCATGTATTATTCTCATTATGCACATAAGGGAGGAGCCGTATGAGGTGAAAATCTCACGTACGGTTCTGGAACGGAGATTCTTTGAATCGAACGACGACCGTAACGGATGTCGGCTCAATCCGAAGGAAATTATGCCGAAGCTTTACAGAATTATTATGAAGCTATGCGACTAGAAATTGATCCCTATGATCGAAGCTATATACTCTATAACATAGGCCTTATCCACACAAGTAACGGAGAACATACGAAAGCCTTGGAATATTATTTTCGGGCACTAGAACGAAACCCGTTCTTACCACAAGCTTTTAATAATATGGCTGTGATCTGTCATTACGTGCGACTATCTCCACTATAGAAATAAAAAAGAAAGAGAAAAAAGTGAATCCGCTATAATATAAATACTAGAAAAAAGGGCTTTCTACATATGCATCGTTCAAAAAACGATTTTTATCAGCTGTAGCAAAGAAAGGAACTTCATAGAAGTCGAAGTATGAAGAAATAGATATGCCTAGATACTTTATTCTATGGATAAAGGATCTAATTGATAGAGAAAGCACCGTAAAGATCAATTAGTGAGGTTTTGGGCCGATACAATAAGAACTGCTTACTTACTTATATTCTGATATAAGATAAAAGTTAGGAATCAACTTATGTAATAAAGTTGATCCCCTAAGGGATTGAGCAGCGGTGTAGCATCAGATCCCAAAGATAGTAAGTCTTTTTTTCTTTATTATGAAGAAAAGTCTTTTTCGAAAATTCTATATTTATTTCTCTATGAAACCGAGATAGTTAACTTTCAGAAAATTCTAGCGAGAGTGGAAATACTTATGCTTTATTCTTTTGAAGGTGGGAAAAAAGATAAAACTAAAAAAAAAACTGATTAGGAATCAATATTCAAGTTTGAAACTCATGTAATTAACCTCTTTTAGTTAACCCGAGAAAAAATGGGATAGATCTATGAGAAATCTCATTCAATTAGATAAGGTAAATTAAAAAAAAATGGGACACCACGAGAATTGAATGCTGAGCCGTATGAGGTAGGAAACT